AGATAAAATGGCTGATAATAGGTTATAAATTGTAAATTTATATATAGATTTAAAAAATCTTTTTATCAAAACTTTATATTCAAATTAAATGATATTAAATTGCAAATTTAAAGGTATTATATATATATTAATTAAGGTTTAAAAAAAATATTTTTAATTTTGAAGATTAATAGTTTTGATTTAACTTAAAACCTTAATAAAATATTAAGTAACTAAAAAATAATCTAAAAAAGTTTATAAATATAAAAAAATTATAGTTATTTTTTTTATATTGAAAATATCATTTATTAAATAAATTAAAATTAAATAATATAAAATAAGATATTTTAATGTAAAAAAATAAATTTAAAATAGTTAGTATAATTAATATTGTTATAATAAAATATATTTGATTAATAATTAAATTTTTAATTAGTATTCATTTTATTAAAAATCCAATTATAGGAGGTAGACCTATAATTGAGAAAATTAATATTATTAAATTTAATTTAAAAAAAAAATTTAAATTAAAAAATTTTATTTGATTAATATAGTTAATGTTATAATTATTTAAAATATTAATAATTAATAAATTTAATATTGAATAAATTAGAAAATAATTTATTCATAAATTATTATTTAATAAGATTGCAAATAATATTCATGTAGAATTATTAATTGAAGATATTGCTAAAATTTTTCGTATTGAATTTTGGTTTAAACCTAAAATTGAATTTAATGAGATTAAAGAAATTAAAAAAATTAAATCTTTATTAATATTTAAATAAGAAATTATAATTAAGGGTGAAATTTTTTGTCATGTTATTATTAATAAACATGAGATTCAATTTAATCCTTCTATTATTGAAGGTAATCATAAGTGAAATGGTATTAATCTTAATTTTATTAATAATGGTAAAGTAATTAAAATATTATTATTAGTTATAAAAAAAAAATTTTTATTAATTAAGAAAATTAATAATAAAATTGAAGCAAAGGCTTGAATTAAAAAGTATTTCATTGTAGCTTCAATTGAATAGATTGATGATTTGAAATTTAAAATAGGAATAATAGAAAATAAATTTAATTCTAATCCTATTCATATTGATAATCAATTAGATGCTGAAATTGATATTAAAGTTCTAAATATTAATATAATGAGAAATATGACTTTTGTTAAATTTAAATTAATTAGAAAAAAGAATTTTATTCTATTTCTGAAGTATGAATCCAAAAGCTTAGTTTAGCTTATGTTTCTGATTTATACTTAAGTGTTTATGCATGTAAATTTTTGAAATTTATGGATTAGATTAATTCTTAAAGTATAATAAAAGTATAAATTATACATGATTTACTCTATCAAAGTAACCCTTTTTCAGGCATTTTATTTTTAAAATATTATTTAATAAAAAAATGTTTTATGGTTTATAAAATGATTCGAAAAAAAATCATAAAATTTTTTTAAAAAAAATATTTCAATGAGGCATTACGTTTCTATTTATCAAAAGAGGGGGAGGCCCCCTCCCCCACTAAAAAAAAAAGGAAGAAGAGAATATATAGAGGATTTATTAATATATATAATATAAATATACATCTATATAGCTTATATAATTAGTATATATATATAAATCCTTATATGATAATAATAATCTATACATCTAATATATATATATATATATATATATATATATGTATATAAATCCTTATATAGATATATATAGATATAGATTGAAAATATATATATAGGAAATTTAAAAAAAAAATGATGTTTTTGAAAAAAAATTGATTAATAATTGGTTTAAATTATTAAATTGAGTATAGGGCGCATGAAAATTCTTTTTGTTAGTAAATCCTGATTAAAGAAAAAATTAAATAAAATTAAAAGTTTGTTAATAAATTCTGATTAAGGGTTTAATTTTAATATTTTGAAGAAAATTGATATTTTGAAAAAAAAAAAATTGATTAATAATTGATTTAAATTATTAAATTGAGTATAGGGCGCATGAAAATTCTTTTTGTTAGTAAATCCTGATTAAAGAAAAAATTGAATAAAATTAAAAGTTTGTTAATAAATTCTGATTAAGGGTTTAATTTTAATGAATTATTTAATTTAATTGATTAATTTAATAATATTAAACCGTATTATTATTAATTTATAAATAAATATAATTTATTTTATTATAAAATTTTATTTGATTAAGAAAATATATGAAATTTTTTGATTGTTAATTATTTCTTAAGGAATTTTAATAATTCTCAGTATTAAATATTAAATATTAAGGAAATTTAGATTTAATTATTAATTTAAGTATATTAAGTTGCGGTTAAACATAATATACAAGTAAAATAGTTTGGTTATTAGTATATAAATATAAATTATAATTTAATTTTTTTTTTTAAAAGTAAAATTTAGTTAAATATTATTGTTATAATTATTTTATTCTATTAAATTTTATTTAAAACTAGGATTAGATACCCTATTATAAAAATTTAAATCGATTTACTGAAAAATTAATAGTTATGTTCTTTAAATTTAAAAAATTTGGCGGTATTTAAGTCTTATTAGAGGAACCTGTTTATTAATTGATAATCCACGATTTATTTTACTTATTTTAATTAGTTCATATATCGCTGTCATGAATATATTTAAAAATTTATTTTCTTTTTTTATTTTTATAATTTATGTTAAGTCAAGATGTGGTTTATAAATAAGAATATAATGGGTTACATTAAATTTTATTTTTGGATTTTAAATGAAAATTAAAATGAAATTGGATTTAATAGTAAATTTATTTATTTAATTAATATGAATAAAGATCTAAAATATGTACATATTGCCCGTCATTCTTATAAAAAATAAGACAAGTCGTAACAAAGTAAATGTACTGGAAAGTGTATTTAGAAAGATTTTATTTAAAAATAAATATCTAAATTTAAGTATATCATTTACAATGATAAGATGTTGTTAAACTTTATTTAAATTTATTTTATTAATGTGTTTTTTTTTTATTGATTTTTTATAAAAATAATTTATTTATTTAAGGTTTTAGTATTTATTAAAAATTAATTTATAGATTTATAGTTAATTAGTATTGTAAAAGAAATTATTAAATTAAAAAAAGAATATTATTAGTACCTTTTGTATCAGGGTTGATTAAAATTTTTAATTTTTTTTTGATTTCTCAAAATTTATAGAGTTAATTTTATTATTAATTTATTGTGTTATAAATATTTAAAAAATAATATTAGTTTTGAAATTTAATTCGTTATATTATATTTAGTTATTCAAGATTTAAATTTAATTTAAAATTTTAAAAGTTATATTAATTTTATTGATTTATATTTTAAATTTAAATTATTTTAGGGATAAGCTTGAAATTTTTATATAATAATTTATTTATTTTAATAATTTATAGGAATAGAAATTTTTATTTTAAGTTTGTAAAAATTTATTATTTATTTAATTTTAATTTATTATAGTTATATTTATTTTTTTTATTAAATTTTATTGATTAATATTTAATCAATAGTAATAATGATTAAATTAGTATAATATTTATTTATGAATTATGAATTCGGCAAAAATTATTTTCATCTGTTTAACAAAAACATTGTATTAAGTTTAATTTAATATAGGATCTGCTCAATGATTTATTAAATAGCTGCAGTATTTTGACTGTGCAAAGGTAGCATAGTAATTAGTCTTTTAATTGAGGACTTGTATGAAAGATTTGATGAGAAATAGACTTTATTATTTATATAATTAAAATTTTATTTTTAAGTAAAAAAGCTTAAATTATTTAAAGGGACGATAAGACCCTATAAAACTTTATAAATTTAATCTTAATTTTTTTGGATTTATAAGTATTTTATTATAAAAATTTATTTTATTGGGGTGATAAAAAAAATTAATAAACTTTTTTTAAATTTAACATTATTTAGTGAATTTTTGAATTAAAATTTTTAATTAAAGGAAAAAGTTACTTTAGGGATAACAGCGTAATTAATTTTTTAAGTTCAAATTTAAAAATTAGTTTGCGACCTCGATGTTGAATTAAGATTAGTCTTAGGTGCAAAATTTTAAGTTTTAGGTCTGTTCGACCTTTAAATTCTTACATGATTTGAGTTCAAACCGGTGTAAGCCAGGTTGGTTTCTATCTTTTAATAATTGATTTATTTTAGTACGAAAGGATTAAATAATTAAATTAAATTTTAATTAAATGAATAAAAATAATTTTACTATTTTGGCAGATAATTGTGTTAAATTTAGAATTTAATTATATAATTTATATTATAGATAGTAATTTATATATGTATTATAGTTATTAATTTTTTATTTTTATTTTTAATAGTTTTTATAAGAGTTGCTTTTTTTACTTTATTAGAACGTAAAGTCTTAGGATATATTCAGTTGCGAAGGGGACCTAATAAATTTTTTATTAAGGGTATTTTTCAGCCAATAGGTGATGGTTTAAAATTATTTTTTAAAGAAGTTAATTATCCAATAAATATAAATTTTTTTATTTTTTTAATTTCTCCTTTATTAGGTTTATTAATTTCTATTTTTTTTTGATTTATTTATCCTTATATTGGGATAAATTATATTATAGGTTTTGGTTTAATTTATGTTTTTTGTTGTTCTAGATTAATGGTTTATATTTTTTTAATAATTAGATGATCTTCTAATTCTAATTATTCAGTTTTAGGTATAATTCGTTTTATTTCTCAGATAGTTTCTTATGAAGTTAGAATAATAATTATTATTATAAATTTAATATTTTTAATTAATAGATTTAATTTAAATGATTTTTATATTTATCAAATTAATATAAAATTTTTTTTTTTTCTTTTTTTTTTATTTATTATATTATTAATTAGATTTTTAGCTGAAATAAATCGTTCTCCTTTTGATTTTTCTGAAGGTGAATCAGAATTAGTTTCTGGTTTTAATATTGAATTTAGAAGTTTATCTTTTATTTTTATTTTTATATCTGAATATATAAGAATTATATTTATAGGAATATTATTATGTGAAATATTTTTTGGTTTAATAATAAATAAATTTTATTTAAATATTTTTATTTTAATATTTATATTTTTAGTTATTTGATTACGTGGATTTTTACCACGATTTCGTTATGATAAATTAATGTATTTAATTTGAAAATTAATTTTGCCTTTATCTTTATTTTTATTTGTATTTAATTTTTCTATTAAATTATTTAACTTATATCATTAATTTAAGTATTAAGTTAATAGAATAAGTTCTATTTTTTATTTTCAAAATAAATATTTTATTTAAATTAATTAACTAAAGTTTTAAATTAATAATTTATCTCAGATTTTTATTAAATAAAAATTTATAATAAAGTATGAAAAATAAATTATTGTAAAAATTTGACCTATTAAGATGAATGGAAATTCAACTGGTTGTATTCCGATTCAAGTTAATATAAAAAAATTTATAATGAAAATTCAAAATATAATTTTATTAATTGGGTAAAATTTAATTCTTAAAAATTTTTTATTATTTAATATAGGTAAAATTGATAAAATTAAAATTGATATTATTAGGGCAATAACTCCTCCTAATTTATTAGGAATTGCTCGTAAAATTGAATAAGAAAATAAAAAGTATCATTCTGGTTGAATATGATTAGGAGTAATTATTGAATTTGCTATAATAAAATTATTATGATCATTAAGTATAAAGGGAAAAATTAAAGTTAAAATTAAAAATATCCATATAAATATAATTAGTCCAATTAAATCTTTAATTAAAAAATATGGTGAAAATGTGATTTTATCAAAGTTTCTATTAATTCCTAATGGATTGTTTGATCCTGTTAAATGTAAAAAAAATAAATGAATAAATGTAAATAAGATAATAATAAATGGTAAAATAAAATGAATTGAAAAAAATCGTGTTAAGGTTGCGTTGTTAATTGAGAATCCCCCTCAAATTCAAATAACAATTGAATTCCCTAAATAGGGAATAGCTGAAAGAAGATTAGTAATTACTGTTGCTCCTCAAAATGATATTTGTCCTCAAGGTAAAACATATCCTACGAAGGCTGTTATTATTATTAATAGTAATAAAATTACTCCAATTATTCAAGTTAATTTGAAATTAAAAGAATTTATATAGATTCCTCGTCTAATATGAATATAGATTACAATAAAAAATATTGATGCTCCGTTAGCATGAAAAGATCGAATTAATCATCCAAAATTAATATTTCGATTTATATTAATAATTCTTTGAAATGCTAAGTTAATATCTGTTTTATAATGAAATGCTAGAAATAATCCTGTTAAAATTTGATTAATTAAGCAAATTATTAATAATGATCCAAAGTTTCATATAAATCTAATTCTGGAAGGTGTAGGTAAATTTAATATTGGTGATAAAATTTTTAGTATATTTTTTTTCATTAGTTATTTTTTTTGTCGAATTGGTCCTTTATTAATTTTTAATATTCAAATAATTAAAATTAATATAAAAAAAAGAATAAAAATAATAAGATAAATTATTAAATTATTAGGTATTATAAATATATTAATTAAGTTAAAATTATCTTCAAAGATAAATTTATTTTCATAATAAAAATTTTCTATATTAAAATTAAGTTTAAAATAAAAAATAAATATTGTTAATAAAATTAGTTTTAATAAGATATTTTTATAGTTTTTATTAATATTAAATTCATTGAAAGCGATTCTTGAAATATATAAAAAAATAATTATTAAACCACCAATATATAAGATAAAAATTAAAAATGAAATTCATGCTGTTTTATTAATTATATTAATTATAAGAGTTAAAATTATAGTTTGTATTAAAATAATTAAATTTGATCTAATAGGTGATTTTATTATTGTTAATAAAATTGCTATAATTAAATTAGTTATTAAAATGAATTTAAAAATTCAGTATATATTTTAATTTAAAATATTAATTTTGGAGATTAATGATAATATATTTTTATATTTATACTGATTTATTTTAAATAATTTTATAATTTTGATTTACAATATCAATGTTTTTTTTAAACTATTAAAATGATAAATTTATTTATTTTAGTTTTAATATTTATATTATTTTCTGGGATTTTATTTTATATTTTTAATTTTAATCATTTATTGATAATACTTTTAGGGTTAGAATATTTATTATTAATTTTATCTTTATTATTTTTAATTAATTTAATAATAATTATTAAACAATATATTTTATTATTAATTTTTTTTATTTTTTGTATTAGTGAAAGAGTTTTAGGTTTAACAATTTTGATTTTAATAGTTCGTATATATGGAAATGATTATCTTAAATCTTTAATAATTTTACAATGTTAATAATTTTAATATTAATTTTATTTAGCATGATTTTTTTTAGCTTAAATATCAAAAGATGATGATTAGCCCAGAATTTTTTTTTTTTTTTTTTTTTTTTTATATATTTTAAGATTCCTATGTTTAATTATTTTTTAAATATTAGTTATTTATTTGGTATAGATATATTTTCTTATTTAATATTTATATTAGGTATTTGAATTATTAGATTAGTTTATATTTCTAGATTAAATTTAAGGAATATTTACTTAAATTATTTTAATTTTCTAATGTTTATTTTTTTAATTATTTTTTATTTTTGTTTTTTTAGTAATAATTTTATTATATTTTATATTTTTTATGAAATTAATTTGATTCCTGTAATTATTTTAATTTATGGTTGAGGTTATCAATATGAACGTTTTAAAGCTGGATTTTATTTATTTATTTATATAATTTTTTTTTCTTTACCTTTTTTTTCTTGTTTATTAGATTTAAATAATTTTATTTTTATGTTTATATATTATTTTGATTATTTAAATAGTTTAAATTTTTATTATTATTTATTTTTAATAATAATTTTTTTAGTTAAAATACCTTTATTTTTATTTCATATTTGATTACCAAAGGCTCATGTTGAGGCTCCTATTTGTGGTTCAATAATTTTAGCTGGAATTATGTTAAAATTAGGTGGTTTTGGTATTTATCATATTTTAATATTAGTTTTTAAGATTAATTTAAAATTAAATTATTTTTTTATTTCTTTATGCTTAATTGGTATATTAGTTTTAAGATTAGTTTGTTTTTTTCAAAGAGATTTAAAAATTTTAATTGCTTATTCTTCTGTTGTTCATATAGGTTTAGTAATTATTGGGTTTTTAACTTTAAATAATTGAGGTTATTTTGGTTCATTAATTTTAATATTTGGTCATGGTTTATGTTCTTCTGGATTGTTTTGTTTAAGAAATATTTGTTATTTACGTTTTAAGAGTCGTAGATTATTTTTAAATAAAGGTTTAATTAATATTTATCCTTTTCTTTCATTTTGATGATTTTTATTATGTTCTTCTAATATATCTTTTCCTCCTTCTTTTAATTTATTTGGTGAATTATTTTTGTTAATTAGTTTAATAATTTGATTAGATTATTTTTATTTATTATATTTTGTAATTATAGTTTTAATATTTTTATATAGTCTTTATTTATATTTATATACTCAATATGGTAAATTATTTTTTAATATGAATTATTTAATTTATATTAATTTAAGTGAATATTTATTATTATTTATACATTGAATTCCTTTAAATTTAATTTTTTTAATTATAGAATTATTTTGTTATTTAGATAGTTTAATTAAAATATTAATTTGTGGAATTAAAGATTATTATATAATATTTAAATAATTAAATTTAATTTTTTTTTTTTTTTTTTTTATATATTTTATTTTATTTAAAGGTTTTTTTTTTTTTGGTTTATTATTAGTTTATTTTAATAAATTATATTTTATTGAGGATATATTTTTTTTTTTTAGTTCTTGTATAGTATTATATGTTTTATTAATTGATTGAATATCTTTAATGTTTATTTCTTTTGTTTTTTTAATTTCTTCAATAATTTTATTATATAGAATAGAATATATAAATTATGATTTAAATAAAAGTCGGTTTTTAATATTAATAAATTTTTTTATTATATTTATATTTTTTTTAATTATTAGACCTAATTTAATTAGAATTTTATTGGGTTGAGATGGTTTGGGGATAATTTCTTTTTGTTTAGTTATTTTTTATCAGAATAGGAAGTCTTATAGATCAGGTTTAGTTACAGTTGTTTTAAATCGTTTTGGTGATTTATTTATTATTTTATCTATAATTTGAATATTAAATTTTGGTTCTTGAAATTTTATTTTAGTTGATTATTATATAAATTATAATTATTTATTATATATTAGTTTATTAATTATAATGGCTTCTTTGACTAAAAGAGCTCAAATTCCTTTTTCTTCTTGATTACCTTTAGCTATAGCTGCTCCTACTCCTGTTTCTTCGTTAGTTCATTCTTCAACTTTAGTTACTGCTGGTATTTATTTAATAATTCGTTTTAATGAAATTTTTTTAAAATTTGTTTTTTTAAATTATTTAATAGTGATTTCTTGTTTAACAATATTAATAGCTGGTTTAAATGCTATTTTTGAATTTGATTTAAAAAAAATTATTGCTTTTTCTACTTTAAGACAAATGAGATTTATATTTATAATTTTATGTTTAGGTAAAATTGATATATGTTTTTTTTATTTATTAATACATGCTTTATTTAAGTCTATAATATTTTTGAGAGCTGGAATTTTAATTTTAAATATGAATAATAATCAAGATATTCGTAAAATGGGAGGTTTAATTAATTATTTACCTTTTTGTGGCTTAATTTTTATGTTTACTTTAATATCTTTATGTGGTTTTCCTTTTTTTTGTAGTTTTTATTCAAAAGATTTAATTTTTGAGTATTTTTTAATAATGAATTTGAATTTTTTTTTTTTTTTTTTTTTTTTATTTTCTTTTTTTTTAACTTTTTTTTATTCTATTCGTGTTGTTTATTATTTAATAATAATAAATTTTTCTATATATAATTATTTAATAATTATTAAATTTGAAAGAAAGATTTTAATTATTAGAATATTTTTAATTAGATTAATAATGATTTTTTTTGGTTCTTTTTTTATATGATTTATATTTTATAAATTTGATTTGATTTTATTAGAGTTTAAATTTAAAATTTTAAGAGTATTAATTTTATTCTTTAAAATTTGATTTTTTTTTGAGTTAAATAATTTTTTATTTTCTATAAAATGTTTAATTTCTATATTTAATATTTTTTTTTTTAGATTAATATGAAATTTATTATTTTTAAAGGTTAATTTTTTTTTAAATAATTTTCTTTATATTGGATTTTTTTCTTTAAAATTATTTGAAATTGGTTGAATTGAATATAATTTAAATAGAGGTTTAATTTTTTTTTTAAAAAAAATTGTTGTTTTTATTCAAAATATTTTTTTAAATAGTTATAAGATTTATATTTTGTTATTTTTTATATGGTTTTTAATTATTTTAATTTTTAATTATTAAATTTAAATAGCTTAAATTAGAGCATTATATTGAAGATATAAAGGTAAATTTAATTTTTTTAAATAAAATTTTTATAAATTTATTTTCATAAAGTGAAAATTTGGAATAGAAAGATTTTGTTGTTTTAAAATAAAGTTAAAATTATAGTTTAATTTTTTTTTTATTTTTTAAGAAGGTAGCTATACATGCATTAAATTTTATTATTGAAATTGTTTTATTTTTTAGTTTAAAAATTTAAAAAAATATTTTTTAATAAAATAAAATTTTTATAAATTTATTTTCATAAAGTGAAAATTTGGAATAGAAAGATTTTGTTGTTTTAAAATAAAGTTAAAATTATAGTTTAATTTTTTTTTTATTTTTTAAGAAGGTAGCTATACATGCATTAAATTTTATTATTGAAATTGTTTTATTTTTTAGTTTAAAAATTTAAAAAAATATTTTTTAATAAAATAAAATTTTTATAAATTTATTTTCATAAAGTGAAAATTTGGAATAGAAAGATTTTGTTGTTTTAAAATAAAGTTAAAATTATAGTTTAATTTTTTTTTTATTTTTTAAGAAGGTAGCTATACATGCATTAAATTTTATTATTGAAATTGTTTTATTTTTTAGTTTAAAAATTTAAAAAAATATTTTTTAATAAAATAAAATTTTTATAAATTTATTTTCATAAAGTGAAAATTTGGAATAGAAAGATTTTGTTGTTTTAAAATAAAGTTAAAATTATAGTTTAATTTTTTTTTTTATTTTTTAAGAAAGTAGCTATACATGCATTACATTTTATTATTGAAATTGTTTTATTTTTTAGTTTAAAATTTAAAAAAATATTTTTTAATAAAATAAAATTTTTATAAATTTATTTTCATAAAGTGAAAATTTGGAATAGAAAGATTTTGTTGTTTTAAAATAAAGTTAAAATTATAGTTTAATTTTTTTTTTATTTTTTAAGAAGGTAGCTATACATGCATTAAATTTTATTATTGAAATTGTTTTATTTTTTAGTTTAAAAATTTAAAAAAATATTTTTTAATAAAATAAAATTTTTATAAATTTATTTTCATAAAGTGAAAATTTGGAATAGAAAGATTTTGTTGTTTTAAAATAAAGTTAAAATTATAGTTTAATTTTTTTTTTATTTTTTAAGAAGGTAGCTATACATGCATTAAATTTTATTATTGAAATTGTTTTATTTTTTAGTTTAAAAATTTAAAAAAATATTTTTTAATAAAATAAAATTTTTATAAATTTATTTTCATAAAGTGAAAATTTGGAATAGAAAGATTTTGTTGTTTTAAAATAAAGTTAAAATTATAGTTTAATTTTTTTTTTATTTTTTAAGAAGGTAGCTATACATGCATTAAATTTTATTATTGAAATTGTTTTATTTTTTAGTTTAAAAATTTAAAAAAATATTTTTTAATAAAATAAAATTTTTATAAATTTATTTTCATAAAGTGAAAATTTGGAATAGAAAGATTTTGTTGTTTTAAAATAAAGTTAAAATTATAGTTTAATTTTTTTTTTATTTTTTAAGAAGGTAGCTATACATGCATTAAATTTTATTATTGAAATTGTTTTATTTTTTAGTTTAAAAATTTAAAAAATTATTTATAATAAAGTTATTTTTATATTGAAAATATAATGTTTTATTTTAAACTAATAAATATTTAAAGATTAAACATTTAAATGCTTTAAAAGATAGTTAGCAGCTTCTTTTTTTAAAATCTTTTTAATTGGAAATTTTTTTTTCAATGTTATTATTAACAGTAATAAACCTCTTTTTGGTTTCAATTAAAAATAAGGATTAAATAATCTATTATTAAGTCGAAATTAATATGTAATTTATTACTTCTTATTTAAGATAAATTAAATAATAATTTTTAAAAGCAAATTAAATGTTATAAATTTTAACTATTATCCTTTAAATTTTTCAATTTAATGATCCAAATTTTCATTCATAGAAAATAGAAATGATTATAAATATAAAAAAAATTATAAATATTAAATTAAAATATAATATATTTGAAATTTTAAAATTTAAAATTATTGGTAAAATAATTGAAATTTCAATATCAAAAATTAAGAAGATAATTGCAATTAAATAGAAATTTAATGAAAATGGAATACGTGATTTATTAAATGGATCAAATCCACATTCAAAAGGTGCTGATTTATTATGATTAAATTTTATTTTTATATTAATTAAAATTATAATTGTAAAAATTATTAATAAAATTAAGGTTAATGTTAATATTGAGATTAAATTTAAAAAAATTATTTTATTTAAGTTTTAAACTTTTTGATTGGAAATCAAATATACTATTTATATTAATAAAATTAATTATTTCATCAATAGAATGTTATATATAAAAATAGTCAAATAATATCAATAAAATGTCAATATCATGCAGCTAATTCAAATCTAATATGGTGAATAAAGGAAAAATGTAATTTAAATATTCGTATTAAGTTAATAAATAAAAAAATTGTTCCAATGATTACATGTAATCCATGAAAACCTGTTGCTATATAAAATGATGATCCGAAAATTGAATCTGAAAATGTAAATGTGGCTTGATTATATTCTAATAATTGGAGAATTAAAAAATAAATACTTAAAATAATTGTAAGATTTATAAAAATAATTGTTTTATTTTTTGAATTATTTATTAAATAAAAATGAGTTAAAGTAATAGTAAATCTTGAAGTTAAAAGAATAATTGTATTTAATAATGGGATTAATAAAGGGTTAAAAAATTTAATATTTTTTGGAGGTCAATTTAAACCTAATTCAATTGATGGGGCTAATGAATTGTGTAAAAAGTTTCAAAAGAATGAAATAAATAAAAATATTTCAGAAATAATAAATAAAATTATTCTGAATTTAATTAAATTTATAATAAAAAAATTGTGATTTCCTTGAAATGTTCTTTCTCGGATTACGTCTCGTCATCATAATATTGAGATTAAAATAATTAAAATTATATTAATTAATGAAATTAAATTAAATTTAAAATTTAAAGTTATAATATTTGAAATTATTAAGTTAAAAGTATTTATAGCTATTAAAATTGGTCATGGACTTAGATTTAAAATAAAATAAGGTTGATTTATTTTTATCATTTATTCGCTAGAATATAATGATGAAAGAATTGAAAATACATAACTTTGAATTAAAGCTACACATAGTTCAAATATTATTATGAATAATTGAATTAAAATAATAATGATTATAAATGAATTAAAATTTAATAAAGTTATTAAAAGATGCCCTGCAATTAAATTTGCAGTTAATCGAATAGCTAGAGAAATTGGTCGAATAATAATTCTTAATGTTTCAATAATTGTTATAAAAGGGGCTAAGTAAATAGGAGTATTTAATGGAATTAAATGTGCAATTATATTTTTTATATTTTTGTATATTGAAAGGATAATGAAAAAAAATCAAAATGGTAAGGCTAATGAAATTGAAAATACTATGTGTCTTGATGATGAAAAGATGTATGGGAATAAACTAAAAAAATTATTAAAAAAAATGAATATAAAAAGTGAAATAAATAAAAATGAAGGAGATTTAATTTTTTTTATTTTATAAAGTATTAATATTTCATTATTTAATATATTAAAAATTTTGAGTATTATTCATTTAATTCGATTTGGTAAAGTTCATAAAAAATTTGGTATAAGGGTAATAATAATTAGAGATCTAATTCAATTTAATTCTAAGTTTAAAATTGTTGTAGATGGATCAAAAATATTAAATAAATTTGTTGTAATTTTTTAGTTGGATTTTAAAATTTTTTATTTTTGTATTTTTTAAAAATATAAAGTATAAAAAATTTATAATTAAATAAAATATAATAAAAAAAAATAAGAATAAAATTAATCATTTAATTGGTGCTATTTGAGGAATTAAGTGATATTAATGAATAATTTTAATTTGACAAATTAATGTTATATTTTAACTAATCTCTTTCATTAGAAGTAATTGCTAATTTACTATATTTTGATTTAAGAGATCATTACTTTGCTTTTCAGTCATCTAATGATTTAAAAATTTTTAATTCAGTAAATAAATTTATTTAAATTAATTGATTCAATTTGAATATGTATGAATCTATGGTTAATTCCACAAATTTCTGAGCATTGTCCAAAATAGATTCCTGGTCGATTTAAAAAAATATTAATTTGATTTATTCGTCCTGGGATAGCATCAATTTTAATTGCTAATCTTGGAATTGTTCAAGAATGAATAACATCATCTGATGAAATTAATAATCGAATATTAAATTTAAATGGAAGAATAGTTTTATTGTCTACTTCAATTAAACGAAAATTTTCTTTATTTAATTCATTTATTATATATGATTCAAATTCAATATTAGAAAAATCTGAATATTCATAAGATCAAAATCATTGATGTCCAAAAATTTTAATTGTTAAAATAGGACATTTAATTTCATCTATTAGGTATAATAAATGAAGAGAAGGCATTGCAATGAAAATTAAAATAATAGGTGGAGTTGTTGTTCAGATAAATTCAATTAATTGATTTTCAGAAATTTTAATATTAATAAATTTATTTTTAATAATAAATAATATTATGTAAGTAATTATTGATATAATTATAATAATAATAAAAATTGTATGATCATGAAAGAAAATTAATTGTTCTATTAATGGTGAATTACTATTTTGAAATCTTAGTTTTATTCATGTTATAATTTCTAAAAAAAGATTATTCTTTATAAATGAATTTTAAGTTCATTGCATTTTTATTCTGCCATATTAGAAATTAATAATTAAGGGTAATTCTGAATAAGAATGTTCTAAAGGTGGTAAATTATGAATTCATTCAATAGAATTATTTAAATTTAATTTAAAAATTGTTGTTTTTTTTAAAAAAATTCTATTTCAGATAGAATAAATTAAAATAATAATTCTAAATGTTGAGATTATTGATCCAATTGAAGAAATTATATTTCATAATAAAAAATTATTTGGATAGTCTATATATCGTCGTGGTATTCCATTTAAACCTAAAAAGTGTTGTGGGAAAAAAGTTAAATTAACTCCAATAAATATTAAAATAAATTGAATTTTTAAGATAAAATTATTTATTGAGAATCCTGTGAAAATAGGGAATCAATGAATTAATCTAGCAATAATTGCAAATACAATTCCTATTGATAATACATAATGAAAGTGAGCTACTACATAGTAAGTATCATGAAGAATAACATCAATAGATGAATTTGCGAGAATTACTCCTGTTAATCCTCCAATTGTAAATAAAAAAATAAATCCTAAGGCTCAAATTGTTGAGGGTGAAAAATTAATTTTTGATCCGTAGATAGTTGCTAATCATCTAAAAATTTTAATTCCTGTTGGAATAGCAATAATTATGGTTGCTGATGTGAAATAAGCTCGTGTATCAATATCTATTCCGATTGTAAATATATGATGTGCTCACACAATAAATCCTAATAATCCAATAGTTAATATTGCATAAATTATTCTAATATTTCCAAATGTTTCATTTTTATTTCTTTCTTGACTAATAATATGAGAAATTAATCCAAATCCGGGTAAAATTAAAATATATACTTCTGGGTGTCCAAAAAATCAAAATAAATGTTGATAAAGAATAGGGTCTCCCCCTCCTGCTGGATCAAAAAATGAAGTATTAAGATTTCGATCAGTTAATAGTATGGTAATAGCACCGGCTAAAACTGGTAAAGATAAAATTAATAAAATTGCTGTAATTAAAATTGATCATGGGAATAAAGGGATTTGATTTAATTTTATATTATTTGGTATTATATTTATAATTGTACAAATGAAATTAATTGCTCCTAGAATTGAAGAAATTCCTGCTAGATGAAGGGAAAAAATAGTTAAATCAATTGAGATATTATTATGAGCAATATTATTTGATAAGGGAGGATAAATAGTTCATCCTGTTCCTGTTCCATTATTAATAATGAAACTACAAATTATTATTATTAGAGATGGTGGTAATAATCAGAATCTAATATTATTTAATCGTGGGAAAGATATATCTGGGCACCCTATTATTATAGGGATGAATCAATTTCCAAATCCTCCAATTACAATTGGTATAGTTATAAAAAAAATTATAATAAAAGCATGAATTGTTACAATTACATTGTATAATTGATTATTGTTAATAATCGAATTAATTTGGCTTAATTCTAATCGAATTAGAATTCTTAAAGAAGATCCAATTATACCTGATCAAATACCAAATAAGAAATATAAAGTTCCAATATCTTTATGATTAGTTGAAAAGATTCATTTTAT